GTTAATGTAGCTTAATAACAAAGCAAAGCACTGAAAATGCTTAGATGGATAATTTATCCCATAAACACAAAGGTTTGGTCCTGGCCTTATAATTAATTGGAGGTAAGATTACACATGCAAATTTCCATACACCGGTGTAAAATCCCTTAAATATTTATTCAAAAATTTAAGGAGAGGGTATCAAGCACATTAAATAGCTTAAGACACCTTGCCTAGCCACACCCCCACGGGACTCAGCAGTGATAAATATTAAGCAATAAACGAAAGTTTGACTAAGCTATACCTCTTAGGGTTGGTAAATTTCGTGCCAGCCACCGCGGTCATACGATTAACCCAAATTAATTATTCTCGGCGTAAAACGTGAAAATTATAACTAAAATAAATAGAATTAAAATCCAACTTATATGTGAAAATCCATTGTTAGGACCTAAACCCAATAACGAAAGTAATTCTAACTATTTCATTACACGATAGCTAAGATCCAAACTGGGATTAGATACCCCACTATGCTTAGCCCTAAACCTAAATAATTAAATAACAAAATTATTTGCCAGAGAACTACTAGCAAAAGCTTAAAACTCAAAGGACTTGGCGGTACTTTATATCCACCTAGAGGAGCCTGTTCTATAATCGATAAACCCCGCTATACCTCACCATCTCTTGCTAATTCAGCCTATATACCGCCATCTTCAGCAAACCCTAAAAAGGTACTAAAGTAAGCACAAGAATTAACATAAAAACGTTAGGTCAAGGTGTAGCCAATGAGATGGGAAGAAATGGGCTACATTTTCTTTTACAAGAACAAACGAAACCCTTTATGAAATTAAAGGATAAAGGAGGATTTAGTAGTAAATTAAGAATAGAGAGCTTAATTGAATAGAGCAATGAAGTACGTACACACCGCCCGTCACCCTCCTCAAAATAAATAAACCAAATTATACATAATACTCTTATTAATTTATGAGAGGAGATAAGTCGTAACAAGGTAAGCATACTGGAAAGTGTGCTTGGAAAAATCATAGTGTAGCTTAACATAAAGCATCTGGCCTACACCCAGAAGAATTCATAATCAATGGACACTTTGAACTAACTCTAGCCCTGACACTAATCAACATAACTATATCTCTACATAAACTAAAACATTTAACCTAATAAAAGTATTGGAGAAAGAAATTATACCCAGGAGCTATAGAAAAAGTACCGTAAGGGAAAGATGAAAGATTGATTTAAAGTACTAAAAAGCAAAGATAAAACCTTATACCTTTTGCATAATGAATTAACTAGAACAAATCTAACTTAAAGAATTATAGCTAGAAATCCCGAAACCAAACGAGCTACCTAAAAACAATTTTTATGAATCAACCCGTCTATGTAGCAAAATAGTGGGAAGATTTTTAGGTAGAGGTGAAAAGCCTAACGAGCTTGGTGATAGCTGGTTACCCAAAAAATGAATCTTAGTTCAACTTTAAATTTGTTGTAAGAATACAAAAATCTGAATATAAATTTAAAATATAGCCAAAAGAGGGACAGCTCTTTAGGAATGGAAAAAACCTTAAATAGTGAATAAGCTAATATTTTTTATAACCATTGTAGGCCTAAAAGCAGCCACCAATAAAGAAAGCGTTCAAGCTCAACATAAAAAAAAATTCTAATCCAACAATTCACAACAAGTTCCTATTTTAAAAATTGGGTTAATCTATTATCCTATAGATGAAACACTGTTAATATGAGTAACAAGAATCATAATTCTCCAAGCACAAGCATATAACAATCCGAATAATCATTGTTAGTTACAGGACTTTAGATATAAATTCTCAAATGAATCATCTAAAACTTAACCCGTTAACCCAACACAGGAGTGCTTTAAGGAAAGATAAAAAAGAATAAAAGGAACTCGGCAAACACAAACCCCGCCTGTTTACCAAAAACATCACCTCTAGCATATCAAGTATTAGAGGCATTGCCTGCCCAGTGACTAAAAGGTTAAACGGCCGCGGTATCCTGACCGTGCAAAGGTAGCATAATCATTTGTTCCTTAATTAGGGACTAGTATGAATGGCTAAACGAGGGTTTAACTGTCTCTTATTCTATATCAGTGAAATTGACCTTCCAGTGAAGAGGCTGGAATTTCCCAATAAGACGAGAAGACCCTATGGAGCTTAAATCAATTAACTTAATTATTAACCCAAACAGCCTATTGGCCTAAAAATAAAAATATAAGTTAAAAATTTCGGTTGGGGTGACCTCGGAGAACAAAAAATCCTCCGAATGATTCTAGCACAGACCAACAAGTCAAAACAATCTTTAAAATCTCATTGACCCAAAAATCTTTGATCAACGGACCAAGTTACCCTAGGGATAACAGCGCAATCCTATTTGAGAGTTCATATCGACAATTAGGGTTTACGACCTCGATGTTGGATCAGGACATCCCAATGGTGCAGAAGCTATTAATGGTTCGTTTGTTCAACGATTAAAGTCCTACGTGATCTGAGTTCAGACCGGAGTAATCCAGGTCGGTTTCTATCTATTTACAATTTCTCCCAGTACGAAAGGACAAGAGAAATAGAGCCACCTTCCCAAAAGTGCTCTTAACCTAATTTATGAATAAATCTTAATACAAAATAAATGTTCAACTCTTAACCTAGACAAGGTTTATTAGGGTGGCAGAGCCAGGTAATTGCATAAGACTTAAAACCTTCTTCCCAGAGGTTCAAATCCTCTTCCTAATAGTGTATTTTATCAATATTCTAACTCTCCTAATTCCTATTTTAATCGCCATAGCCTTCCTAACTCTAGTAGAACGAAAAATCCTAGGCTATATACAATTACGAAAAGGCCCTAACATCGTAGGTCCATATGGAATTTTACAGCCATTTGCAGACGCCATAAAACTATTTATTAAAGAACCAATACGCCCGCTAACAACCTCTATATCTTTATTTATTATTGCACCAACCTTATCACTCACCCTAGCCCTAAGCCTATGAATTCCCTTACCAATACCCCACCCACTTATTAATCTAAATCTAGGTATCCTATTTATCTTAGCAACATCAAGCCTTTCAGTATATTCCATTTTATGATCTGGATGAGCCTCAAACTCAAAATATTCCCTATTTGGAGCATTACGAGCAGTAGCCCAAACAATTTCCTACGAAGTAACAATAGCTATTATTTTACTTTCAGTCTTACTTATAAGCGGCTCATTCTCCCTACAAATACTTATAACTACCCAAGAACACATATGATTAATTATTCCAACTTGACCAATTGCCATAATATGATTTATCTCAACTCTAGCAGAAACAAACCGTGCTCCATTTGACCTAACAGAAGGAGAGTCAGAACTAGTTTCAGGCTTTAACGTTGAATACGCTGCCGGCCCATTTGCACTGTTTTTCATAGCCGAATATACCAACATTATTTTAATAAATGCTCTCACAACTATTATCTTTCTAGGCCCACTACACAATATAGACTTTCCCGAATTATACTCAATCAATTTCATAACAGAAACATTAGTTTTATCAACAACATTCTTATGAATTCGAGCATCCTACCCACGCTTCCGATACGATCAACTCATACACCTACTATGAAAAAACTTCTTACCACTCACACTAGCATTCTGCATATGACATATCTCACTTCCAATTTTCCTAGCAAGCATTCCACCCTACCTATAGAAATATGTCTGACAAAAGAGTTACTTTGATAGAGTAAATTATAGAGGTTTAAACCCTCTTATTTCTAGAATAATAGGAATCGAACCTACCCCTAAGAATTCAAAATTCTCCGTGCTACCTACACACCTCATTCTAACTTTCTAGTAAGGTCAGCTAACTAAGCTATCGGGCCCATACCCCGAAAATGTTGGTTTAAACCCTTCCCGTACTAATTAATCCCATCACCATTATCATTATTTACTTTACTATTCTTATAGGCCCCCTAATCACAATAGCCAGCACCAACCTAATATTAATATGAGTAGGCTTAGAAATAAGCCTCCTAGCCATTATTCCTCTCTTAATTAATAAAAAAAATCCCCGATCAATCGAAGCTGCAACAAAATATTTTATTACCCAAGCAACAGCCTCAATAATAATTTTATTAGCCATAATCCTTAATTATAAACAACTAGGCATATGAACCTTTCAACAACAAACAAACAACATACTACTTAACATTATACTAATTTCACTATCAATAAAACTTGGTCTAGCCCCATTTCACTACTGACTCCCTGAAGTAACACAAGGAATTCCTCTACACATTGGACTAATCCTTCTAACATGACAAAAAATTGCCCCACTCTCTATTATATTTCAAATTTACCATTTACTAAACCCAACTCTTGTCTTAATCCTCGCAATTTCATCAATTTTTATAGGAGCATGAGGTGGACTAAACCAAACACAAACCCGAAAAATTATAGCATACTCATCAATTGCCCATATAGGCTGAATAGTAGCAATTCTCCCATACAACCCTAACCTCACATTACTAAACCTCATTATTTACATTATCCTAACAATTCCTATATTCATGACATTAATAATAAACACCTCCACAACAATCAATTCTATATCTCTACTATGAAATAAAACCCCAATAATTCTAACAATAACCTCTCTTCTCCTATTATCACTAGGAGGACTCCCCCCATTAACAGGATTTTTACCAAAATGAACTATCATTACAGAGCTACTAAAAAACAATTGCCTAATCATAGCAACATTAATAGCCATAATAGCACTATTAAACCTATTCTTTTATACTCGCTTAATCTACTCAACCTCACTAACAATATTCCCAACCAATAACAATTCCAAAATAACTTCACATCATTCAAACCCCAAATATAACCTCATTTTACCATCCCTAACAATCTTAAGCACACTAACCCTCCCACTTTCACCTCAACTAATTTTATAGAAGTTTAGGATATTTAAGTCCAAGAGCCTTCAAAGCTCTAAGAAAACAACCAAGTTTAACTTCTGATAGGGACTGTAAGATTATATCCTACATCTATTGAATGCAAATCAATTACTTTAATTAAGCTAAGACCCTATCTAGATTGGCAGGACTCAAACCTACAAAATTTTAGTTAACAGCTAAATACCCTATTTCTGGCTTCAATCTACTTCTCCCGCCTTTCAGAAAGGGGGCGGGAGAAGCCTTAGTAGAAATTTATCTACACCTTCGAATTTGCAATTCGACATGAATATCACCTCAAGGCCTGGTAAAAAGAGGACTTAAACCTCTGTACTTAGATTTACAGTCTAATGCTTACTCAGCCATTTTACCTATGTTCGTAAACCGTTGACTCTTTTCAACTAATCATAAAGATATCGGAACCCTATATCTACTATTTGGTGCTTGAGCAGGAATAGTAGGAACAGCATTAAGCATTTTAATTCGAGCTGAATTAGGACAACCGGGCGCACTCCTAGGAGATGATCAAATTTACAATGTTATTGTTACAGCCCACGCATTCGTAATAATTTTCTTCATAGTAATGCCAATAATAATTGGAGGCTTTGGAAACTGACTTGTACCACTAATAATTGGAGCCCCAGACATGGCATTTCCACGAATAAATAATATAAGTTTTTGACTTCTTCCACCTTCATTCCTTCTTCTTTTAGCCTCATCAATAGTAGAAGCAGGAGCAGGAACCGGATGAACAGTATACCCGCCCCTAGCCGGAAATCTAGCCCATGCAGGAGCATCAGTAGACCTAACAATTTTCTCTCTTCATCTAGCTGGTGTATCATCTATTTTAGGAGCTATTAACTTTATCACAACAATTATTAACATGAAACCCCCAGCTATAACTCAATATCAAACACCACTATTTGTATGATCAGTACTAATTACAGCTGTTCTCCTTCTACTCTCACTTCCAGTATTAGCTGCAGGTATCACAATACTATTAACAGACCGTAATCTAAATACAACTTTCTTTGACCCTGCAGGAGGAGGAGACCCCATTCTCTATCAACATCTATTTTGATTTTTTGGTCACCCAGAAGTCTATATCCTAATTCTTCCAGGCTTCGGAATTATTTCACATGTAGTAACCTATTATTCAGGTAAAAAAGAACCCTTTGGCTATATAGGAATAGTATGAGCCATAATATCCATTGGTTTCCTGGGATTTATCGTATGAGCCCACCACATATTTACAGTAGGCCTAGATGTAGATACACGAGCTTATTTCACATCCGCTACTATAATTATTGCAATTCCAACAGGCGTAAAAGTATTCAGCTGATTAGCAACTCTACACGGTGGAAATATTAAATGATCACCAGCTATATTATGAGCCCTTGGATTTATTTTCCTATTTACAGTTGGCGGGTTAACTGGAATTGTCCTATCAAACTCCTCTCTCGACATTGTACTTCACGACACCTACTACGTAGTAGCCCACTTCCACTATGTACTATCAATAGGAGCAGTATTTGCTATTATAGCTGGCTTTGTACACTGATTTCCACTATTTTCAGGTTATACCCTAGATGACACATGAGCAAAAGCCCATTTCGCCATTATATTTGTAGGAGTAAATATAACATTTTTCCCTCAACATTTTTTAGGTCTCTCAGGCATACCTCGACGATATTCTGATTACCCAGATGCTTATACTATGTGAAACACAATTTCCTCTATAGGATCTTTTATTTCATTAACAGCTGTACTCGTAATAATCTTTATAATTTGAGAAGCTTTTGCTTCTAAACGAGAAGTTCTATCAGTCTCTTACTCCTCAACAAATTTAGAATGACTTCACGGCTGCCCACCACCTTATCACACATTTGAAGAACCTTCTTATGTCAAAGTAAAATAAGAAAGGAAGGATTCGAACCCCCTAAAATTGGTTTCAAGCCAATATCATAACCTCTATGTCTTTCTCAATGAGATATTAGTAAAACTATTACATAACTTTGTCAAAGTTAAATTATAGACTAAAATCTATATATCTTATATGGCTTACCCACTCCAACTAGGCTTACAAGATGCCACATCACCAATTATAGAAGAACTAACAAACTTCCACGATCATACACTAATAATTGTATTTCTTATTAGTTCCTTAGTACTCTACATTATTTCACTCATATTAACAACAAAATTAACCCATACAAGCACAATAGATGCCCAAGAAGTAGAAACCATTTGAACTATCCTACCAGCTGTAATCCTTATCCTAATTGCTCTTCCTTCCCTACGAATCCTATATATAATAGACGAAATTAATAACCCCGTACTAACAGTAAAAACCATGGGCCATCAATGATATTGAAGCTATGAATACACTGACTACGAAGATTTATGCTTCGACTCATACATAATTCCAACAAATGACCTAAAACCAGGAGAGCTTCGACTTCTAGAAGTTGATAACCGCGTTGTTCTACCAATAGAACTCCCAATTCGTATACTAATCTCATCTGAAGATGTTCTCCACGCATGAGCCGTACCTTCACTAGGCCTAAAAACCGACGCAATCCCAGGCCGCCTAAATCAAGCCACAGTAACATCAAACCGTCCAGGACTTTTCTACGGACAATGCTCCGAAATTTGCGGATCTAACCATAGTTTCATACCTATTGTCCTTGAAATAGTACCCTTAAAACACTTTGAAAACTGATCAGCCTCAATAATTTAAATTCACTACGAAGCTAAGAGCGTTAACCTTTTAAGTTAAAATTAGAGATCTCAAATCTCCATAGTGATATGCCACAACTAGACACATCCACATGATTCATTACTATTGTTTCATCAATAATTACCCTATTCATTTTATTTCAACTAAAAATCTCTATGCAAACTTTCCCAACACCCCCATCCCCAAAAATTTTAACAATACAAAAAACAAAAGACCCTTGAGAATCAAAATGAACGAAAATCTATTTGCCTCTTTTATCACTCCAACAATAATAGGACTACCTATCGTAGTAACCATCATTATATTCCCATCAATTTTATTTCCATCATCAGAACGCCTAATTAGCAATCGCCTACATTCATTCCAACACTGACTAATTAAACTTATTATTAAACAAATAATATTAATCCACACACCAAAAGGACGAACCTGAGCCCTAATAATCGTTTCCTTAATTATATTTATTGGATCCACAAACTTACTGGGACTTCTACCACATACATTTACACCTACTACTCAATTGTCTATAAATCTAAGTATGGCAATCCCATTATGAGCCGGAGCTGTAATTTTAGGATTTCGACACAAACTAAAAAATTCATTAGCCCACTTTCTCCCTCAAGGAACTCCAATTTCACTTATTCCAATACTAATTATTATTGAAACAATTAGCCTATTTATTCAACCAATAGCACTAGCAGTTCGATTAACAGCTAACATTACTGCAGGCCACTTATTAATACACCTAATTGGCGGAGCTACTCTAGTATTAATAAATATCAGCCCACCAACTGCTACAATTACATTTATCATTTTACTCCTACTTACAATCTTAGAATTTGCTGTAGCTCTAATTCAAGCATATGTCTTTACCCTTCTAGTAAGTCTTTATTTACATGATAATACATAATGACCCACCAAACACACGCATATCATATAGTTAATCCAAGCCCATGACCACTCACAGGGGCAATTTCAGCCCTTTTACTTACATCCGGCTTAGTAATATGATTCCACTTCAATTCAACTACACTACTAACTCTAGGCCTACTAACTAATATTCTTACAATATATCAATGATGACGAGACATTATCCGTGAAGGCACATATCAAGGCCACCATACCCCCATTGTACAAAAAGGACTCCGATACGGAATAATTCTCTTTATTATTTCCGAAGTATTCTTCTTCTCCGGCTTTTTCTGAGCATTTTACCACTCTAGTTTAGTCCCAACACATGACCTCGGTGGCTGCTGACCGCCAACAGGAATTTCACCTCTCAACCCCCTAGAAGTTCCCCTTCTTAATACATCAGTCCTCCTAGCATCAGGTGTTTCAATTACATGAGCCCATCACAGCCTAATAGAAGGAAAACGAAACCACATAAACCAAGCCCTATTTATTACAATTTTACTAGGATTATATTTTACTATTCTACAAGCTTCAGAATATTTCGAAACTTCATTCTCTATTTCAGATGGCATTTATGGATCCACCTTTTTCATAGCAACAGGCTTCCACGGCCTCCATGTAATTATTGGATCCACATTCCTGATTATCTGCCTTCTACGACAACTAAAATTTCACTTTACATCTAAACATCACTTCGGATTTGAAGCAGCAGCATGATACTGACACTTCGTAGACGTAGTATGACTATTCCTATATGTCTCCATTTATTGATGAGGATCTTACTCTCTTAGTATAATTAATACCACTGACTTCCAATTAGTAAATTCTGATATAATCTCAGAAGAGAGTAATCAATTTATTTATCATTATTTTCATTAACTCTTTCCTATCCCTTATCTTAATCTTGGTAGCATTTTTTCTCCCCCAAATGAACATCTATACAGAAAAAGCAAATCCATATGAATGCGGCTTTGACCCTACAAGCTCTGCACGACTACCATTCTCAATGAAATTCTTCCTAGTAGCCATTACATTTCTACTATTTGATCTAGAAATTGCTCTACTTCTTCCCCTGCCATGAGCAATCCAAACAACTTACACTACCACAATAGCAATTACGGCCTTCATTCTAGTTTCAATTTTATCTCTAGGACTAGCCTACGAATGAACACAAAAAGGTTTAGAATGAACAGAATAACTGGTAATTAGTTTAACTAAAATTAATGATTTCGACTCATTAGACTATGATTATATTCATAATTACCAACATGTCATCTGCCTTCCTAAACCTTACATTAGCCTTTACTCTTTCACTTCTAGGAACCCTAATATTTCGCTCCCACCTTATATCCACACTTCTATGCTTGGAAGGAATAATATTATCCCTATTCATTATAACTTCTATAGCCACCCTAAATTCTAACTCAATAATTTCAATGTCTATTCCCATCACTATCCTGGTCTTCGCAGCATGTGAAGCAGCAGTAGGATTAGCTCTACTAGTAAAAATTTCCAATACATACGGAACTGATTATGTACAAAACCTCAATCTCTTACAATGCTAAAAATTATTTTTCCATCACTTATACTCTTACCATTGACCTGACTATCAAAACCAAAAAAAGTCTGAATAAACGTAACCTCCTACAGTTTCTTAATTAGCTTAATTAGTCTCTTGCTATTATGACAAAATGATGAAAACAACCTAAATTTCTCAATCCTATTCTTCTCAGATCCATTATCTTCCCCACTAATCATTCTTACAACCTGACTACTTCCACTAATATTATTAGCCAGTCAAAATCACTTAAAAAAAGAAGAAATAACATATCAAAAAATTTATATTTCAATGCTAGTAAGCCTGCAAATTTTACTTACCATAACATTTTCCTCAACTGAACTCATTATATTTTACATTTTATTTGAAGCCACATTAATCCCAACTCTCATTATTATTACACGATGAGGCAATCAAACAGAACGATTAAACGCAGGACTTTACTTCCTATTTTACACACTAATCGGATCTATCCCACTTCTCATCGCCCTAATTTCAATCCAAAACTCAATTGGAACTCTAAACTTCTTAATTCTATCGCTAACAACTTCTCCTACAATTTTCTCCTGATCTAATTACATTCTATGACTAGCTTGCATAATAGCATTTCTTATTAAAATACCTCTATATGGTGTCCACTTATGACTTCCAAAAGCTCATGTAGAAGCACCAATCGCAGGATCCATAATCCTAGCAGCTATTCTCCTTAAACTCGGAGGCTACGGCATAATACGAATTTCCATTATTCTAGACCCACTAACAAAACATATAGCGTACCCATTTATCCTACTATCATTATGAGGAATAATCATAACAAGCTCAATCTGCCTCCGTCAAACAGACCTAAAATCATTAATCGCTTATTCCTCAGTCAGTCACATAGCCCTAGTAATCGCATCCATTATAATTCAAACTCCATGAAGCTTTATAGGAGCTACTACACTTATAATTGCCCACGGTTTAACCTCATCATTACTATTTTGCTTAGCCAATTCTAACTACGAACGCATTCACAGCCGAACCATAATTATAGCTCGAGGACTTCAAATAATTTTCCCACTTATAGCAACATGATGACTAATAGCAAGCTTAGCCAACTTAGCTCTCCCACCATCCATCAACCTTATAGGAGAGTTATTCATTGCCATATCACTTTTCTCCTGATCTAACTTTTCCATCATTCTCATAGGAATTAACATTATTATTACAGCCACTTACTCTATTTACATAATCATTATAACTCAACGAGGAAAATTAACCAGCCACATAAATAACCTCCAACCATCCCACACACGAGAACTAACCCTTATATCCCTACATATTATGCCACTTGTCTTACTAACTATTAGCCCAAAACTAATTACAGGACTGACAATATGTAAATATAGTTTAAAAAAAACATTAGACTGTGAATCTAATAATAGGAAATAACCCCCCTTATTTACCAAGAAAGTATGCAAGAACTGCTAACTCATGCCACCATGCCTAAACCCATGGCTTTCTTACTTTTATAGGATAATAGTAATCCATTGGTCTTAGGAACCAAAAATCTTGGCGCAATTCCAAATAAAAGTAATCAACACCATATCATCCTTAATTCTAATAATCTTTATCTTACTTCTAATACCAGTATTCATTTCCATAACTAATATAACCAAATATATTAACTACCCACTATACGTCACAACATCAATCAAATATTCATTTATTCTTAGCCTTCTACCATTAACATGATTCTTCTGCTCAAATACGGAATGTATAATCACCAGCTGACACTGAATTACCATAAGCTCCATAAAACTTTCAATAAGCCTAAAAATTGACTATTTTTCAATTTTATTTTTACCCGTAGCACTATTTGTAACATGATCAATTATACAATTCTCCTCATGATACATGCACTCAGACATATATATTAACCGATTTATCAAATATTTGCTACTATTTTTAATTACTATATTAATCTTAACTACAGCTAATAACATATTCCAACTGTTTATCGGATGAGAAGGCGTAGGGATTATATCCTTTCTCCTTATCGGATGATGGTATGGCCGTGCAGATGCAAACACCGCAGCCCTTCAAGCAATCCTATATAATCGAATTGGAGATATCGGATTCATTCTAGCAATAACATGATTCTGCCTAAACACAAACTCTTGAGAAATTCAACAAATCCTACTTGCCGACAACAGTAACCTAATTCCACTCTTAGGTCTCCTAATTGCAGCCACAGGAAAATCAGCTCAATTCGGACTTCACCCATGACTTCCATCAGCCATAGAAGGTCCAACCCCAGTTTCAGCCCTACTACACTCGAGTACCATAGTTGTAGCAGGTATTTTCCTAATAATTCGATTTCACCCACTAACCTCAAACAATAACATTATTTTAACAACAATAATATGCCTTGGAGCTATCACCACACTATTTACAGCTATTTGTGCACTCACCCAAAATGACATCAAAAAAATTGTAGCATTTTCTACATCCAGCCAACTAGGACTTATAATAGTTACCTTAGGCATTAACCAACCATATCTAGCTTTCCTACACATCTGCACACACGCATTCTTTAAAGCAATGCTCTTCATATGCTCCGGATCAATCATTCACAACCTTAGTGACGAACAAGACATTCGAAAAATAGGAAACATATTTAAAATTATACCAATTACATCATCATGCCTAATCATCGGTAGCCTAGCCCTAACAGGAATACCCTTCCTAACAGGTTTCTACTCAAAAGACCTAATTATTGAAGCTATGAATACCTGCAATACAAACGCCTGAGCCCTACTAATTACTCTAATTGCCACCTCAATAACAGCCATGTACAGTATACGCATTATCTACTTTGTTGTAATGACAAAACCGCGATATCCCCCATTCATTATTATCAACGAGAAAGATCCAGACATAATCAACCCTATTAAACGCCTAGCACTAGGAAGCATCCTAGCAGGCTTCTTCATCTCACACAATATCCCTCCAACTAACATTCAAATTCTCACAATACCATGATATCTAAAAATCACAGCCCTACTTATTTCTATCATAGGCTTCCTAATCGCCCTTGAATTAAATAATCTTAACATAAAATTTTCAACTAACAAAATCAATCCTTACTCATCATTTTCAACCTCATTAGGTTATTTCCCATCAATTATACATCGTACATTTCCCCTTAAAACCCTAAATCCCAGCTTCAAAACATCCCTTAACCTTCTAGATCTAATTTGACTAGAAAAATCAATTCCCAAAGCAACCTCAACTATACATACCAACTCATCAAAATCATTAACTAACCAAAAAGGCCTAGTAAAATTATACTTTATATCATTCCTAATTTCTCTAATTTTAGTAACTATCCTCTACATCTCTAGTCCCGAGTAATCTCAATAATAATAAAAATTCCAGCAAACAAAGATCACCCAGCCACTACCATCATTCAAGTCGCACAACTATATATAGCCGCAACTCCAATCCCTCCCTCCAACATCACACCAATATCATCCATCTCATACATTATTCAATCACCTAACCCCTCTAAATCAATTAACCCAACCTCACCATAATAATCAAATAAATATACAGCAAACAACTCCATTAAAAACCCTATAATCAAAATACTAAAAATTAATCAATTAGACCCCCAAGTCTCAGGGTACTCCTCCGTAGCCATAGCAGTCGTGTACCCAAATACAACCATTATTCCTCCTAAATAAATTAAAAATACTATTAAACCCAAAAATGAACCCCCAAACCCTAAAACCATCAAGCACCCAACAAACCCACTAATAACCAAACCTAAACCCCCATAAATAGGTGAAGGCTTCAACGCCAACCCTAGACAACCAGTCAAAAATAATAAACTTAAAACAAAAATATAATTAGTCATTATTTCTACATAGCATTTAACCATGACCAATGACATGAAAAATCATCGTTGTAATTCAACTATAGAAACCTATGACAAACATCCGAAAAACTCACCCTCTTCTCAAAATTATTAATCACTCATTTATTGACCTCCCCACACCATCAAACATCTCATCATGATGAAACTTTGGCTCTCTACTAGGAATCTGCCTTATACTACAAATCCTCACAGGTCTATTTCTAGCTATACACTACACATCAGACACAACAACAGCATTCTCATCAGTAACCCATATCTGCCGAGACGTAAACTACGGCTGACTAATTCGTTATATACATGCAAACGGAGCATCAATATTTTTCATCTGCCTATTTCTACACGTAGGACGAGGCATATATTATGGATCCTATACATTCCTAGAAACATGAAACATCGGAGTAATCCTCTTATTTGCCGTAATAGCTACCGCATTCATAGGCTATGTTCTCCCATGAGGACAAATATCATTTTGAGGAGCAACAGTTATTACAAACTTACTTTCCGCTATTCCTTATATTGGCACCACACTAGTGGAATGAATTTGAGGAGGTTTCTCAGTAGATAAAGCCACCCTAACACGCTTCTTCGCATTCCACTTTATTCTACCATTTATCATTACAGCCTTAGTAATCGTCCATCTACTATTCCTACACGAAACAGGCTCAAACAATCCCACAGGACTAAACTCAGATGCAGACAAAATTCCATTCCATCCATACTACACCATTAAAGATATTTTAGGCCTTCTCATCATAATTGTTCTACTAATAACTCTAGTACTTTTCTTCCCAGACGCACTAGGAGACCCAGATAACTATACACCTGCCAACCCACTTAATACTCCTCCACATATCAAACCAGAATGATACTTCCTATTTGCCTATGCTATTCTTCGCTCTATTCCCAATAAACTGGGAGGAGTCCTAGCCTTAATCCTATCCATCTTAATCTTAGCCCTACTACCCTTTCTCCACACTTCAAAACAACGTAGCCTTACTTTTCGCCCAATTACACAATCCCTCTACTGAATTCTAGTAGCAAACCTACTCATCCTAACTTGAATCGGAGGCCAACCAGTAGAACACCCATTTATTATTATTGGACAATTAGCCTCCATCAGCTACTTCTCCATTATTCTTATCCTTATACCAATCTCAGGAATTATCGAAGATAAACTACTAAAATGAAGTTCATGCCCTGATAGTATAAATATTACCCTGGTCTTGTAAACCAGAAATGAGGAACTTATCCTCTCAGGGCATCAAGAAGAAGGACTACATCCTCACCATCAACACCCAAAGCTGACATTCTACTTAAACTACTTCCTGACAGTACATAAAATTACATAGTACTATAAGACATATATGTATATCGTACATTAAATTATTTACCCCTAGCATATAAGCAAGTAAATTAAACCAATGTATTCAAACATCATTCACAAATCAAATAAAAATTATTAAAACCATGAATATTAAATAGAAACATATTAATTAATGCTTAACAGACATATCTGTGTTATCTTACATACACCATCATAGTCATAAACCCTTCTTTTCCATACGACTATCCCCTTCCACATTTAATCTATATTTCTACCATCCTCCGTGAAACCAACAACCCGCCCACCCATGCCCCTCTTCTCGCTCCGGGCCCATAAAACTTGGGGGTAGCTAACCTGAAACTTTACCAGACATCTGGTTCTTACCTCAGGGCCATCAAATGCGTTATCGCCCATACGTTCCCCTTAAATAAGACATCTCGATGGTAACAGGTCTAATCAGCCCATGACCAACATAACTGTGGTGTCAGGCATTTGGTATTTTTTAATTTTAGGATGCTATCACTCAACATAGCCGTCAAGGCATGAAGGTCAGCTTACCATGTAGCTGGACTTTAAGTTAAGAATCATCTGTCCCCATCCCAATCACCCAAGACTATTTAATTAATGCTTGTTAGACATACAAATCTATTATACCTTTTAATCCACTCACAAACCCCCCCCCCCCGATGCCAAACCCCAAAAACATCGGAGAAACTCAATTCCCACTCCAAACCATTCCATTCTAGTGGTTCACAAAATATCACTTAAACTTTAGTATCGAAAAACTTTTCATGAAACAAAACCTTACCTAAGCAAAATTTAATATACTTAATTCTCCCAGTGAATTTATTTACCAG